CTTTTTATTGTCTGAATAGTCAGGAGCTAAGACCATTCCAATGCTCCCTTTCGCCATGCATAAACTAAACCAACAATTAAGATAAGCACGAAAATTAAAGCTTCTATAAATACAGATACGCCCAATACATCAAAACTCATTGCCCATGGATAAAGAAAAACCGTTTCAACATCAAAAACAACAAAAACTAGAGCAAACATATAATAACGAATTCTAAATTGTAACCAAGCGTTGCCCATTGGTTCTATACCCGATTCATAACTAGAAAGTTTCTCCGGCCCTTTCCTAATCGGGGCTAAAATCCCAGAAATTAAAAATGCCAAAATAGGAATAAAACTTGATATTATTAGAAATGCCCAAAAAATATCATATTCGTAAAGCAAAAACATAGACGCACTCCTATGAACGTGGAAAGTATATCGGATTGGTTGATTCGAATTGAAGTTCTAAAGTCATTGATAACTAGTTAGTCAAAACAACAATTTATTTTGACCAAACCATCTAGTTTCCTTTGATTATTGCAGGGCATATCTCATTTCAAGATTTATCGACTGACTTGATCGGGATCCTATTTCCAGTCTACTTAATTTTTTTAGTTCAATTTTCTTTAATTGCTTTAGTTAGTATAACTCTAGATGTTATACTTAGACAAATTTTCTTGTTTTTGCCTAGGATTCTTCCTAAAGCCTAAAGAAAGCAAATAGAATTCTTATTTTGTGTTTAAAATTTTTGAATTTATTATTCTTTTGATATTCTTTTGATTATTTGAATTTTCTTTATAAAAATGCGAGTTCGGAATTTGGATTTTTTAGGAATAGAGTCGAAAGTTTTTTCTTAGTAATTTAGAATAGAACAAGTATTCAAATGTAAGAGAATGGGTAGGTATCTGGGGATTTCGAATATCTTAGTGTTGGTATATTCCGTTTATCAGATCTGGATGGGGTGGGGTTTTCTCTTGATTGAATACAGAAAAAGAAGACCACCCCCCCTTGTTTTGGTGTGCTTCGCCGGGTCTTGGTAAGGTATACCAAAGAAAAGGAGTATCGCTAGCTTAACCCCTTGATTGTGGGCAGAAAAATGCATATGGAATTTCCCTTCGACAATTAATGACGAAGGGTTGGTTTGTTTGGAAAAAGATCGATTCGATTCCTTGAAATATGATATGTTTTTTCGGTTTTCTGTTCTGCTTTAAATGATTCCCGTGAGTGAGTTTCTAGGACAAATTTTGTTTCGATGAACCAACCGGTCAGTTATAAGCAACAAACAAGAATGAAGAAATCAAAATTATACAATTTTTTATTTCAAATGAAAATTTGGAATTTTATTCATTTTTTTTATAGGGCTCTAGGGCTATACGGACTCGAACCGTAGACCTTCTCGGTAAAACAGATCAAACTTATTATTATCAAAATGATCTGAACTGTTTCAAAGACCCAACATGCATTTTTTTTTTGCATTGGGCTCTTTCATTAACTGATAGAAATATCAGCCAATCTGCCATATTTTTTCTTGACAGAAAAATAAGATAAGGAGATGGCTCCATGTGCTCTGATTCATTATTTGGGATTCTAATTCAGAGCACTACCAAAGTGTTTCAAAGGTGAAGTTATTTTGACGTAGGTCTGCCTTTGGCCTAGAATTTTAAGTTAAATGAAGTCTCTATCGTTCGGCTTAAAAAATCCAATATGAAACTTCATACACCTTCAAGTTCATAGGACGAAAAGAGATTTTTTGAGGGCCTTATACTCATTATGCCTAGCATTGAATATACTGCTATTCACCTTATCAATATCTCAAGGCGGAGCCTGTTTGGTACCTACAAAGGGCACTCAAATAGGACCGAACCTCTCGTCAGGCTATTGTTCTCTTTTCTCTTAAAGTTATTATGGAGTAAGACATCGATTTCTCAATAAGATCCATTTTTTGGATTGTATGGTGGATTCCCCTGAAAAACATTGGCGCGCGTGTAAACGAGGTGCTCTACCAACTGAGCTATAGCCCTTAGTGCTTGTGATGCATATTTTATCATGTATATAATTTGTTGTCAAGATCAATATTCTATGATCCAACATCCGAAATTTTTGAGTGGTATTGGTTCGATTATTGTTGCTTATAAGGAATATGATATTTATAATCCATCGATAGGATGGGTTCCATTTGGTTCTCTTTAGGATAATAAGTGACCTACTTAACTCAGTGGTTAGAGTATCGCTTTCATACGGCGGGAGTCATTGGTTCAAATCCAATAGTAGGTAGAACTTATTAGATACCGGAGTCAACGGTATCTAATAAGTTTTTTGTCCCACCCTTATTTTTATAGATTTTTTATTTATTTCATTTTTGAATTGCGTTGTATCTAAATTGGATTCTGCTTGATTGGATTATGTCGAGTGAATCCAATCAAAATAGGGTTTAGAAACAGAACCTCTTTTGATTATTTGAACGCACCAACTAGTTATGAAATTGCATTGACAGCCTCGACTCTTGTCCTAGCTCGTCG